ATTTACTTTTTTTGTCATTCTTTATGGTTTTCTGATTTCATAAATTTGAAACAAAAAATAAAATTTTCAATGAATTTAAAATATGTCTATTTTAGATTACTAAAAATTGACACATATTTTGTACAAAATATTGCAAAAATTAAGTTCTTTTATTGATTGGGCTGAAAATTGGAGATATCGATATATAGAAAACTCATTCCATATCCATATAGTAAATAAATTAACATATAATAAAAAAATTAAGAAATAAATAAATTAAGAAGTCAGAAAGTTATTCAAAAATTTTTAACATGGAATGAATTAGTTTCAACACGCCATTAATTTGAACTAAAAATCTTATATCTGGCCTTCCCGAAAAACAGAAAATTTTTTCATTATTGTAATTGTAAAGGTCGATGGGGAAAAGAAGACTCCCCACCACCAAAATTTGAGTGAAAATATACTAAAAATCAAGAAAAAATTTTGTATTTTTTTCTTGATTCTTTTTTTTCCGAAAACAGAATAATTCTTTTCTAAAATGAAGGGTCTATTTCATATTGATTAGAATAGGGACTGCCAATTGTTCATTTTAGATTAACTTTGATATTAACAAATTACTGAGACTTTTTTTGATTTTTAGTAAAATCCATTCTGATTATTCCGATATTTTAGGACTTATATTTTAAGACTTATTTGTTTGTCGTACAAAAAAACTTTTTGAATTACCGGTAGAAAGAGATTTCCCTAATGACAAAGCTTTTAACGACGCCCCATATCCTTTCCTTTTCCAAATATTTTTACGAATACGCTTTTTTGATATCGAAGTACGTTTTTTTGGAACTGCCATTTAAAAGTTACTCGTTGTTATAGTTGGATGTGAAAGACATCTATTGTTCAAAACGAATTCTTTTTTCTTATTCATTATCTATATATATTTTTTGTCTAAATAAGATTCTATTCATAAAAAAGAAATTTTGATTTAGATATGTCAAAGATGTGTGAAAATTGTATAAAAAATAACTTAAAATAACAAAATTTTGATTCCATACGCTATTAGTAAAACCAAACATTTTGGTTTGGAACTTTTAGTTCTCGTTGTTTATCTCTCAAAGTTATCTCTTTATAATCTACTAAATCAAACTTAATAAAATCAATAAAGAACCTAAAAGACCCTTATTTTACTCTTTATTTACATAGAATAAAATCCCTCAAAGGATTATAACAAAGGATTATAAACTTTTGACTAAAAAATTGTTTTGATTGAAATGGAAAAAAATCAATCCCATAATGAATTAGTTAATGAGTTGGAATAAACTAACTAAAATCAAGAGTTTTTATTTCATTAGACCGATGCCCTTAGTTAATCCTATAATTCATATCAGGATAAAGTGCTCTTTTTAGCTTAAATTTTGATCCTTGCTCTATTTTTTTTTTACTATATAGAAGTATTCGTTTTTATTTTTATATGTCACTTGGTCATATCAGTTGACCAATTATAACTTCTTCTTTTGAATATTTGAACGATTTTAAAAAGACTCAGAATAAATACTAATATAAAATGATTTAATAAGTTAGTGCATATCTTGATTTTTTATTGACTTTTTTCGAAATAGGCAAGAGCCAGTGAATCGGAAACAATTAATTAAGAATAAAAAAATTTTTTTATGGAACAGACATATCAATATGCGTGGATAATACCTTTTCTTCCACTTCCAGTTCCTATGTTAATAGGGCTAGGACTTCTTCTTTTCCCGACGGCAACAAAAAGTCTTCGTCGTATGTGGGCTTTTCAGAGTGTTTTATTGTTAAGTATAGTCATGATTTTTTCTATCAATCTGTCTATTCAGCAAATAAATAGCAGTTCTGTTTATCAATATGTATGGTCTTGGATTATCAATAATGATTTTTCTTTAGAATTCGGATACTTGATCGATCCACTTACTTCTATTATGTCAATATTAATCACTACTGTTGGAATTATGGTTCTTATTTATAGTGATAATTATATGTCTCATGATCACGGATACTTGCGATTTTTTGCTTATATGAGTTTTTTCAGTACTTCCATGTTGGGATTAGTTACTAGTTCAAATTTGATACAAATTTATATTTTTTGGGAATTGGTTGGAATGTGTTCGTATCTATTAATAGGATTTTGGTTCACACGACCTGTTGCAGCAAAGGCTTGTCAAAAAGCATTTGTAACTAATCGTGTTGGTGATTTTGGTTTATTATTAGGCATTTTGGGTTTTTATTGGATAACGGGGAGTTTCGAATTTCGTGATTTATTCCAAATATTCAATAACTTGATTTCTAATAATGAAGTCAATTTTGTGTTTGTTACTTTGTGCGCTGTTCTATTATTTGCCGGTGCGATTGCTAAATCTGCACAATTTCCCCTTCATGTATGGTTACCTGATGCAATGGAAGGGCCGACTCCTATTTCGGCCCTTATACATGCTGCTACGATGGTAGCTGCGGGAATTTTTCTTGTAGCTCGACTTATGCCTCTTTTCATAGT